TGCATGGATCAGATATATCACGGCCAATTCCTCAGAAGATTCTTCCACAATGGACTCCGATAAGTGAGATTTCGAGTCAATGTTTACAGAATCTTCTTCTGTCCGAAGAAATGATTCATCGAAATAATGAGTCACCCGTTCCATTGATATGGGCACATCTGAGATCAACAAATGCTCGGGAGTTCCTCTATTCCATCTTTTTCCTTCTTCTTGTTGCTGGATATCTCGTTCGTATACATCTTCTCTTTGTTTCCCGAGCCTCTAGTGAGTTACAGACAGAGTTAGAAAAGATCAAATCTTTGATGATTCCATCATACATGATGGAATTTCGAAAACTTCTGGATAGGTATCCTACATCTGAACTGAATCCTTTCTGGTTAAAGAATCTCTTTCTAGTTGTTCTGGAACAATTAGGAGATTCTCTGGAAGAAATACGGGGTTCTGCTTCTGGTGGCAACATGCTATTGGGTGGTGGTCCCGCTTATGGGGTCAAATCAATACGTTCTAAGAATAAATATTGGAAGATCAATCTCATCGATCTTGTAAGTATCATACCAAATCCCATCCATCGAATCATTTTTTCGAGAAATACGAGACATCTAAGTCGTACAAGTAAAGAGATCTATTCATTGATAAGAAAAAGAAAAAACGTGAACGGTGATTGGATTGATGAGAAAATAGAATTCTGGGTCGCGAACAGTGATTCGATTGATGATGAAGAAAGAGAATTCTTGGTTCAGTTCTCCACCTTAACGACAGAAAAAAGGATTGATCAAATTCTATTGAGTCTGACTCATAGTGATCATTTATCAAAGAATGACTCTGGTTATCAAATGATTGAACAACCGGGATCAATTTCCTTACGATACTTAGTTGACATTCATCAAAAGGATCTAATGAATTATGAGTTCAATAGATCCTGTTTAGCAGAAAGACGGATATTCCTTGCTCATTATCAGACAATCACTTATTCACAAACCTCGTGTGGGGCTAATAGTTTTCATTCCCCATCTCCTCATGGAAAACCCTTTTCGCTCCGCTTAGCCCTATCCCCTTCTAGAGGTATTTTAGTGATAGGTTCTATAGGAACTGGACGATCCTGTTTGGTCAAATACCTAGCGACAAACTCCTATGTTCCTTTCATTACGGTATTTCCGAACAAGTTCCTGGATGACAAGCCTAAAGGTTATCTTATTGATGATATCGATATTGATGATAGTGACGATATCGATATTGATGATAGTGACGATATTGATGATAGTGATGATGACCTTGATATTGATACGGAGCTGCTAACTATGTATATGACGCCGAAAATAGACCGATTTGATATCACCCTTCAATTCGAATTAGCAAAAGCAATGTCTCCTTGCATAATATGGATTCCAAACATTCATGATCTGCATGTGAATGAGTCGAATTACTTATCCCTCGGTCTATTAGAGAACTATCTCTCCAGGGATTGTGAAAGATGTTCCACTGGAAAGATTCTTGTTATTGCTTCGACTCATATTCCCCAAAAAGTGGATCCCGCTCTAATAGCTCCGAATAAATTAAATACATGCATTAAGATACGAAGGCTTCTTCTTCCACAACAACGAAAGCACTTTTTCATTCTTTCATATACTAGGGGATTTCACTTGGAAAAGAAGATGTTCCATACTAACGGATTCGGGTCCATAACCATGGGTTCCAATGCGCGAGATCTTGTAGCACTTATCAATGAGGCCCTATCAATTAGTATTACACAGAAGAAATCCATTATAGAAACTAATACAATTAGATCAGCTCTTCATAGAAAAACTTGGGATTTTCGATCCCAGATAAGATCGGTTCAGGATCATGGGATCCTTTTCTATCAGATAGGAAGGGCTGTTACACAAAATGTACTTCTAAGTAATTGCCCCATAGATCCTATATCTATCTATATGAAGAAGAAATCATGTAAGGGAGGGGATTCTTATTTGTACAAATGGTACTTCGAACTTGGAACGAGCATGAAGAAATTCACGATACTTCTTTATCTTTTGAGTTGTTCTGCCGGATCGGTCGCTCAAGATCTTTGGTCTTCATCCAGACACGATGAAAAAGATTGGATCACTTCTTATGGATTCGTTGAGAATGATTCTGATCTAGTTCATGGCCTATTACTATTATTACTATTAGAAGTAGAAGGCGCTCTGGCGGGATCCTCACGGACAGAAAAATATTGCAGTCAGTTTGATAATAATCGAGTGACATTACTTCTTCGGTCCGAACCAAGGAATCAGTTAGATATGATGCAAAATGGATCTTGTTCTATCGTTGATCAGAGATTTCTATATGAAAAATACGAATCGGAGTTTGAAGAAGGGGAAGGGGCCCTTGATCCGCAACAGATAGAGGAGGATTTCTTCAATCACATAGTTTGGGCTCCTAGAATATGGCGCCCTTGTGGCAATCTATTTGATTGTATCGAAAGGCCCACGGAATTGGGATTTCCCTATTGGACTGGGTCATT